TCCTATGAAGAAACACTTATGATACTAGAACTTATGCCTTATCGAGCATGTTATGCCATTTTAAAATTGGTTTATTCTGCAGCAGCAAATGCTAATCACAATAAGGGTTTGAACGAAACAAGTTTAATCATTAGTAAAGCCGAAGTCAACGAGGGCACAACTGTGAAAAAATTAAAGCCCCGGGCTCGAGGACGGGGTTATCCTATAAAAAGATCCACTTGTCATATAACTATTGTATTGAAAGATATATCTTTAGATGAAGAGGAAGAAATAGATAAAAGGAAATTCTATAAATTAGAGCTGAGGAATACTTAAAGGAAGAATATTTTATATTATAAAAAATACAAATACGCTATATTATGTTATGCTTAAAAAAAATCGAATGAATAAAAAAAAAATACAAACAGATGTCACGTTTCACGATATATATAGTAGTGGGGGATTATGGGACAAAAAATAAATCCACTTGGTTTCAGACTTGGTGCAACCCAAGGTCATCATTCTCTTTGGTTTGCACAACCAAAAAATTATTCAAAGGATCTACAAGAAGATCAAAAAATACGAGATTGTATCAAAAATTATGTGCAAAATAATATGAAAATATCCTCTAATGTAGAGGGAATTGCACGTATAGAGATTCAAAAAAGAATCGATTTGATTCAGGTCATAATCTATATGGGATTCCCCAAGTTATTAATAGAAGACAGGACTCGAAGAATCGAAGAATTACAGACGCATGTACAAAAAGAACTCAATTGTGTAAACCGAAAACTCAACATTGCTATTACAAGAATTGCAAATCCTTATGGGCACCCCAATATTCTTGCAGAATTTATAGCCGGACAATTAAAGAATAGAGTTTCATTTCGCAAAGCAATGAAAAAAGCTATTGAATTAACTGAACAGGCAGGTACAAAAGGGATTCAAGTACAAATTGCAGGGCGTATCGACGGAAAAGAAATTGCACGTGTTGAATGGATCCGAGAAGGTAGAGTTCCTCTACAAACCATTCGAGCTAAAATTGATTATTGTTCCTATGCAGTTCGAACTATCTATGGGGTATTAGGCATCAAAATTTGGATATTTGTAGACGAGGAATAATAAGAACTTACTTGACTTATATTTAGTTATATCTGGTGATAAAACAAATTATATTTAGTTATATCTGGTGATAAAACAAAAAATGGCAAACTCTTTCATTCTTTTTCTGGTAAATAATAAAAAAAAAAGAACAATTCTATAAGGTTGAATAAAAATTCGATTAATCATTTGATATAATTGCTATGCTTAGTGTGTGACTCGTTGGTTTTTTTAGGGTTGGGATTCAAAAAAATGGACAGCCCATAGTACAAACTGATAACTATAGAACTAATAACCAACTCATCACTTCGTGTTATCTGGATAGAAAGAACCAGTCAAGATATGATATATAAGTCATATCATTGTAGCAACTGAAATCTTTTTTACATAAAAAAAAAAAAAAAAAAACAATCTGATTATGGGTTGTAAAGCAATATAAAGTATACAGATAAATGGAAGGGTGAGAGAAAGATAGAAAAAGAATATTAATGATATATAATTCCAATATGTAAGGTCTATGAGTCATCTCATATAAAGGGAATGTAATAAAGCATCAATACTGATTGATCCATAATTAGACAAATCCGTGCATAGAACAAAAAATCAAGAGCCCCGAGCCAATAAAGACTGAGAAGGTTGACTCAAGAATAAATTTAATTGGAGGCTCCGTTGTAAAATTCAGACCTAATCATTAATCGAGAAGTGGTGGGAACGACAGAACCTGTGAATGCATAAGATTCTATTGAAAACGAATCCTAATGATTCATTGAGTAGGATGGCGGAACGAACCAGAAACCTATTCATTTATTCGGAGAGGTCATGTCATAGACTAATCTTACAACTGAATGTTGAAAGAGTAAATATTCGCCCGCGAATATTTTTTTTATTTCTAAATTTTAGTCGATTCGAAATAAAAGGAAAAACAAAATAAAGATTCATTATAGCGTTCTACCAAAACGACATTATCTATAAATAGAATACGTGTTAAATTCTATATTAAAACACAAAAAATTTCTAATTTATAATCGATTAGATCAAATTTCAAAGAATCCCACGATTCCATATATTATTAACCGTGTATTTTTTTTTTGTTTAATTATTTTTAATTGTTTAATTCGCGAGGAGCTGGATGAGAAGAAACTCTCGTGTCCGGTTCTGTAGTAGAGATGGATGGAATTGCTAAACAACCATCAACTATAACCCCAAAAGAACCAGATTCCGTAAACAACACAGAGGAAGAATGAAAGGAATATCTTATCGAGGTAATCGTATTTGCTTCGGTAGATATGCTCTTCAAGCGCTTGAACCCGCTTGGATCACATCTAGACAAATAGAAGCAGGGCGGCGAGCAATGACACGAAATGCACGCCGCGGTGGAAAAATATGGGTACGCATATTTCCAGACAAACCTGTTACAGTAAGACCTACAGAAACACGTATGGGTTCGGGGAAAGGATCTCCCGAATATTGGGTAGCTGTCGTTAAACCCGGTAGAATACTTTATGAAATGAGCGGAGTAGCAGAAAATATAGCTAGAAGGGCTATTTCAATAGCGGCATCGAAAATGCCTATACGAACTCAATTCATTCTTTCTGGATAGGAATGTAGAAACAAACGAAAGGGGTTTTTGGGATGAAAAAAAACAATTGCAGGTTTCTTTTTTTGTTTTGAACAAATAATATTTCTTTTTTTTTTTTTTATTTATACCTTTGCATTGAAAAAGAAAAAACCGATAAAAAAAAAAATGATATGATTCAACCTCAAACCCATTTGAATGTAGCGGATAACAGCGGGGCCCGAGAATTGATGTGTATTCGAATCATAGGAGCTAGTAATCGACGATATGCTCATATTGGTGACATTATTGTTGCTGTAATCAAGGAAGCAGTACCAAATACACCTCTAGAAAGATCAGAAGTGGTCCGAGCTGTCATTGTACGTACTTGTAAAGAACTCAAACGCGACAACGGTATGATAATACGATATGATGACAACGCTGCGGTTGTTATTGATCAAGAAGGAAATCCAAAAGGAACCCGAATTTTCGGCGCGATCGCCCGGGAATTAAGACAGTTAAATTTCACTAAAATAGTTTCATTAGCACCTGAAGTATTATAGGGGAAGACCTTAATAAAGTATTTGAATGAAATTGATTAAATTTATTTAATTAATTAGTAAATTGTTTAATTAATTAGTAAATTGTTTATCTATCACGTATATATCTTTAATAATTCATAAATATTAAAAAATTCAGAAAAAAAGAAAAAGAGCATGTTGATTATATCAAAATTCGGGGGAAACAAAAATCTTAGTTTATCATGAGTAAAGACACTATTGCTGACATAATAACCTCTATACGAAATGCTGACATGAATAAAAAAAGAACAGTTCGAATACCATCTACTAACATCACTGAAAATATTGTTAAAATCCTTTTACAAGAGGGTTTTATTGAAAACGTGAGAAAACATCAAGAAAGCAAAAAATATTTTTTGGTTTTAACCCTACGACATAGAAGAAATAGGAAAGGACCATATAGAACTGTTTTAAATTTAAAACGGATCAGTCGACCCGGTCTACGAATATATTCTAACTATCAACGAATTCCTAGAATTTTAGGCGGAATGGGGGTTGTAATTCTTTCTACTTCTCGAGGTATAATGACAGACCGAAAGGCTCGACTAGAAGGAATCGGCGGAGAAGTTTTGTGTTATATATGGTAATCTTTCTAATAGCCGACACGGTCATATTTGTGAAAAAAGAGAAAGGACAAGTTTATAATATTATCCCTCTTACATTAGTTGATACTTCAAAGCGGTTTTACCTGGAATGAAACAACAAAAATGGATTCATGAGGGTTTAATTACTGAACAACTTACCGATGGTATGTATCTTCCGGATTCGTTTAGATAACAAAAAAATTATTCTGGTTTTTGTTTCGTAAAGGATTTCATGTAGTTTTATACGTATACTACCAGGAAATAGACTAAAAATTGAGGTAAGTCCTTATGATTCAACCAAAGGGCGTATAATTTAGAGACTCCAAAGCAAAGACTTGAATGATTAGGCGGTTTTTTCAATTTCAACATTCTTTCGTGAGGATACAATTCGAAATTAAAAATTTCAAGAAACTTATTTTCTTCCAATTAAGTAGATTCGGAATTAAAAAAAGGAATGACAAATATGAAAATAAGGGCCTCTGTTCGTAAAATTTGTGAAAAATGTCGATTGATCCGTAGGCGGGGACGAATTATAGTAATTTGTTCTAACCCGAGACATAAACAAAGACAAGGATAATCTTTCTAAAACAAAAAGACTCTCGAAATCTAAAGGACCCGATGTACAGATGTACAAATAAATAAATAAAATAAATAAGTAAAAAAAAAAAAAAGAATAAGGATCCGTTTTGACATGAAATGGATATATCCATATATCTCTGACTTATATTTATGAGATGATAAAATATGGCAAAACCTATACCAAAAATTGGTTCGCGTAGAAATAGACGTATTGGTTCACGTAAGAATACACGTAGAATCCCCAAGGGAGTTATTCATGTTCAAGCAAGTTTCAACAATACCATTGTGACTGTTACAGATGTACGGGGTCGAGTAATTTCTTGGTCCTCTGCCGGGGCTTGTGGATTCAAGGGTACAAGAAGGGGTACACCATTTGCCGCTCAAACCGCAGCAGGAAATGCTATTCGGACAGTAGTGGATCAAGGTATGCAACGAGCAGAAGTTATGATAAAAGGCCCGGGTCTCGGAAGAGATGCGGCATTAAGAGCTATTCGTAGAAGTGGTATACTATTAAGTTTCATACGGGATGTAACTCCTATGCCACATAATGGCTGTAGGCCTCCTAAAAAAAGACGTGTGTAAAAATAAACATTGAAGAGATTTCAAGAGAAATAAATAATT